TCTAACCCGAATACATCTTGTATGCATAAGACTATCATATAGAATATGATATAATAAAATAAAGATTATGTATGCCTGATTTTAATCGATTTCAATGAATCCCTCGTTACTGCTCAGACGAGAAGTAATAGGTAGGGATGACAGGATTTGAACCCGTGACATTTTGTACCCAAAACAAACGCGCTACCAAGCTGCGCTACATCCCTTTCAATTGGTCTACAGTGTCATTTTATAGAATCCCTGTCTTGTTTTCAAAATCCTTATTTTTTCCATTGATATATCCAAGTTATCTTGACATTTTTTTTTATTCTCATGTAACATATAATAATAATAGAAGGCTTATATACACATGAATCTGAAACCCATCGTAAAAAATAACTAAAAAAAGAATATTTTTTGGGAATGCTCAGTCGGAAGGGACGTCTTTTTCGGTTTTAAGAAAAGGAAAATCTTATCTACCGAATCATTGTAAATTTCAATTGGAATTAGGAATTCCGTGTACAAATACAAGCGGTCCTTAACTACTTACATAGTTATATTATATCGGATCATATATGGATTACCATTAGGCATTACAATAAATAATACAATAAATAAAAAGAATAAAGAAGGAGGATTTAAAATGCGAGATCTAAAAACATATCTTTCCGTGGCACCGGTACTAAGTACTCTATGGTTTGGGGCTTTAGCAGGTCTTTTGATAGAGATCAATCGTTTATTTCCGGATGCGTTGACATTCCCTTTTTTCTCATTCTAGTTATTGACATGGGAAGGGGTGAAGAAGATTAGAGATAGAATCAAAAGATTTGTGACTAATCCCTCCCCTCTTTTCTTTTTTTTTTTTAGATAAAATAGAATTCAATACAATATAATAAGTAGAAGTATAATAAAGAAAGGAGGAAAGAGAAATAAAAAAGTAGATTCAACCTCGGCAAAATTCGGGTTTAGTCTCCAATTCCATTTAGAAATAATATAATATTGTGAGAACAGAAATGTGTCTAGGGCAAGAAGATCATACAAGATCTTTTAATGAAATACTGTACATTGAATCGAATTCGATTCAAAATATACCTAAATATTAGTTTGTTGTTTTACTTCTTATTTTTTTTATTTCTTTTTTCGCGGAAAGTAGAAGAGTTGGTTGAATCAAAAACGCAAAGGAGGTTCATGACCAAGGGTAAAGATGTCCGAGTAACGGTTATTTTAGAATGTACCAACTGTGTTCGAAACGGTCTTAATAAGGAATCAAGGGGTCTTTCCAGATATATTACTCAAAAGAATCGACACAATACGCCTAGTCGATTGGAATTGAGAAAATTCTGTCCCTATTGTTACAAACATACGATTCACGGGGAGATAAAGAAATAACTCGAATCAAGTGCCTGTGTGTCACTCTTACAAGGAACACGAAAAGGACATATTCTATATATACCATATTATTCTATATATTCTAGTTAACATAATTTAACTAACTAAAAAAAAGCCAAATCAAATCCTATATTTTGAATTCAAAATCTTTTTGGATCAGATTGAAATAGGATTTTGGGGATAAGGAATAAACAAACCATGGAAAAATCCAAGCGACTCTTTCTTAAATCCAAGCGATCTTTTCGTAGGCGTTTGCCCCCGATCCAATCGGGGGATCGAATTGATTATAGAAACATGAGTTTAATTAGTCGATTTATTAGTGAACAAGGAAAAATATTATCTAGACGGGTAAATAGATTAACCTTAAAACAACAACGATTAATTACTATTGCTATAAAACAAGCTCGTATTTTATCTTTGTTACCTTTTCTTAATAATGAGAAACAATTTGAAAGAAGCGAGTCGACCTCCGGAGCTACTGGTCTTAGAACCCTAAATAAATAAAAAAAAGTAGACTTACTTTACTCCTCAATTGAACCCAAATTCAAATCCGAACTCAAACACAGATTGATATTTTGTTCGAAAAATTGTAAGAAAAAAAATTGGGGAAGAAGAAGAAATCTTTTTTATTGGATATTGGACATATTCGCTCATTTAATTTTGAGCGACTTTATCATATTCTCTTTATCATACTAATTTCTACTCTACCTTCCCGGAGTTCATTCTCCAGCGAACTCCATTTTAAATATTCTGACGAATTCCTTACAATTTCCTTTTTTATTTTATGATATCATTAGAAATCATATAAAGACAATTCCTATTTAATATAGCTATTTGTGCAAGTATTTTACGATTAAGAAGCAACTGTCTCTTGTACAGATTGTGTATTAATCTACTATAACTATAGGATACTCTATTCTCGCGAATTACTGCATTTATCCGAGTGATCCACAAACGACGAAAATCTCTCTTTTTCCTATCTCTATCTCGATGAGACGAAACCAAAGATCTTATTTTCTGTTGAATAATTGTTCGAGTAAGTCTTGAACGAGCCCCCCGAAAGCTTGATGCAAATAAACGAATTTTTGTTCTACGTCTCCGAGCTATATATCCTCGTCTAATTCTAGTCATTGAATAAATGAAACTTTCATGAATAACTAATTGATTTCCTTTCTTTCAGTTATTCTTTTCCCTTTTCCTAGTTTATTAATAACAAAACGGATTCTTCCAATGTATAAAATAAAAATTCCAATGGCTTTTGCTACTATAACCTTCCCAACCACAATTTGTCTTTTTTATAGGCATTTCACCTCGAAACGAGTATTGATACTAGGTATCAAAAAACAGAAAAAAGTAATAAATAGAAATGAATAACGAAATAGTGGATTCCATCGTTTCTATGGTTATGTCTTAAACGGTGAGGTCCTCTCTATACACCGGAGTCCCTTATTTCATTTAATCAATGCTATTAGCAACTTGCACAGTTCAAATTCTTTGGCTCTACCCATGAATTATCTAGTAATAGGTCTTTCACAACGAGATCTACCTATACAGTAACGGTATTTAATTATGAAGATTGGCTGGGTAGCTGACCCTCTTAGTCCGTTTTTGCAAGAGTATAGGCATAAGATTTCGGCTTTGAAAAGAGGATTTCCCGCTTAATGGATAACTATTTGTTACCAATGAGGAATATTTTCTCATCGGAAACCATAAATTTCATATACAATAGAAGAGAATTGAATAGATCTTTTTTTTTAGTTTTCGATATATAGATATAGATAGTGAATGGCCTTCTTCCTTCCATTTTATACTATTGACTAGTACTGATCATTGATACTGGAAAATGGATTTCCTTTTTTCTCCCAATGGTGATCTGAACGAGTCGCACATACACCCTAGTACATGTTCCTCGACGCTGAGGACATCCCCCAAGAGCGGGGGATTTCGTAACATTTCTGATTGGCTGTCTTGTGTTTCTAATAAGTTGTTTAATAGTTGGCATGTTGAATCGTATACATAATAAATGGGCTGGTTTAGATCGATCCTAACCGGATGATTATGAATTACTTCTCTATTTAATAGATGAATAGAATATTAGTAAACCCGTTAATAAGTAAGAAGATAAAATCTCAAATCGGCGATTTTCGTCAACTTAATGCTATTTTTTTATTCAATCGCTACAAGATCAACAATTCCATGAGCTTGGGCTTCTGTTGCTGACATAAAAACATCCCTTTCCATATCTTCGGATACAACCCATAAGGGTTTGCCCGTTCTTTGTACATAAACTCTTGTTATGGTTTCGCGCAGTTTCAGTAGCTCTTCTGCTTCCAGGATAAATTCTCCCGTTTGCGCCTCATAAAAAGAACTCGCAGGTTGATGTATCATTACCCTGATAATATAACAAATGGTTCCTCTATCTCGCATGATGAGGTGAGGAGAAGAGATAAAGAATAATAAAAAAGAAAGATAGAATTGAGCAACCGTACAGGCATCCTTTGCACATTGCATACGGCTATACAATGGAATTCACTTTACCTTCCATTTCCATCGAAGAAAGAGAAAAAAATATAGATATAGGGTTTATCCGATTCAGATCGGGAAATGATCCAATTACCATCCTTCCTTTCGGAGCAGTTAAAAAATACTATGATGGCTCCGTTGCTTTTTCTATATTTCTCTCGTCTGTGATTCAGCAATCCCAAAGTTTCTTTTTTTTTTTCGTACTCTTTCATAACAATAACATAAATATTGTTAAAAGTTTTCTGTTGTGAAAACAAAAAAGTTTGTGACGCTGAAATGGTAATGGTCACCGATAAATAAGAAAAAATCGAGAATACCCTTTATTTTATACTGATTTCATACTACTCTTTCGATATATAATCTAATGTTTTGAAAAAAAATTTATCATATCGAATTCGAAGTGCCATGCTATTATTACTTAATATTCCTATTTCATATGGCGAAGGCATAGTCTTTTTTTTTTCTTAAAAAACTCATTGGCGCCAAGCGTGAGGGAATGCTAGACGTTTGGTAATCTCTCCGCCGACCAGGATAAAAGACCCCATTGAAGCGGCTAATCCCATGCATATTGTATGCACATCGGGTTGCACAAATTGCATAGTATCATAAATAGCTACTCCGGGGATTACCCATCCGCCAGGAGAGTTTATAAACAAATACAGATCCTTGTTATCATTCTCTATACTGAGATATACCATAAGACCAATAAGTTGATTCGAAATCTCGCTATCAACCTCTTGGCCTAAAAAAAGTAATCTTTCTCGATAAAGTCGGTTGATTAGGATAAAATTTGTATCCCTTAAGAGCCGTACATGCACCTTTTGATGCATACGGTTCAACAAAAATTGCGAAAAAAAGAATCAATGTGTAGATTCCAGCCCTCTTTCTTTTTTTTTTCATAGCAGGGCCCTTTCTTTTCTAATCTAATTTTAGAATTTCTTAATGAAGCGGCTTTTTTTCTTCCACTTTTCAAGAAAGATGAGTTTTGGTTTTGTCCCCCTTCCCTCCACAAAAATCCATTAAACTTATCAAATAAACTTCTCATTGATGTATTGTTTCATCGAGATCTAATCCAAATCACGATGTCATTTTCTTGTTCCTGAATGGGC